TATCTTAATGCCTGAAAGTTGGATCGGATGGCCCTTACGTAAGGATTATATTGCCCCCAATTTTTATGAAATACAAGATGCTTATTGAAGAAAGCAATCTTCCTTTTTACAACTCCCGCTATTCAAGAAATATTTGTACGTTTTTGTCTAGATCAAATAGAGGAATTGAAGTCCATTCGTATTATTATTATGAATATTATGAATGGACTAAATATAAATAAATTAAATAGAAAAAAAAAAAAAGACAATACAATTAAGAATTCTTTGAGATTCTCAAAATTGGAATATGCTTATTTCGGATGAGCCGAGCCAATAGGATGAACTAAAAAAAAAGAGTTCTGCATCATGAACTTTGTATCGCGTACATCACTTAGATGGGCTCTAGAGGGTCATATAGTAGGGAAGGAAGAAATAGAAAAAACAAAATAAAAAAAAAATACAACGAAATGAAAAGGGATAGCATTCTATTTGTACTATATCTGAGATGAATCTTGGATATTCCCACCCTTCCTTCAACTCCGCTAGACTAGACTTTGGGTTGGGTCTTTCAACCAACTAATTTAACCTTTCGAATATCTATGACGTATTAACATTCTTTTTGAACGAGAGGAGACATAGTATGAACAAATAAAAAGAAGAGGAAAGAGAATCGAATTCTTTTATTACATATACATACTTTATATACTCTTTACTCATCTAGAAAAAAAAAAAGAGGTCTATTTCCAGACACCTAGCTAGATGGATAAGTATGTATGTATCAGGATCTATACTATTAATGAATATGTATGCCTAATGAATATGTATGTTGATCCATATCACTTAATTTGGAGAATAGATACTCATACAAATTAAGCATATGCCAGGAACCAGATTTGAACTGGTGACACGAGGATTTTCAGTCCTCTGCTCTACCAGCTGAGCTATCCCGACCATTACCGACGCATCATTTTCATTTTACTAGATGGCTTGGGTCTATGTCAATTAAAAAAGACGAAATTCAGTCTTAAAAGTCTTGGACGGGGAATTGCATTTCTTGAATATTCAAAAAGAAGACTTTGTCAGTTTCAGTATGAGCAATGATATGGATTGTGAATCATTCACATGTAGATTCCTTGCTCAAAAGTGTTCATTTGTACGTGTATCCTATATACCACACGACTTGTGTGTGATAAGAGAAAAAATTCTGCTCGGATACGTTTGTAAATGGAAAAGAGTAGGATGAATAAGAAACATAACGAATTTGGAACCACTAACATAGGATAAATCGTTAGGGAGTTAAATGGGCCTTTTTTGGGGGATTTGGGGATAGAGGGACTTGAACCCTCACGATTTCTAAAGTCGACGGATTTTCCTCTTACTATAAATTTCATTGTTGCCAGTATTGATATTGGCATGTAGAATGGGACTCTATCTTTATTCTCGTCCGATTAATTAGTTCTTCAAAAGAAAAACAAAAAGGATTCGGGTCGTCATTTTTGAGATCCTTTTTCATTACGTATACATAGTGTATTTTTTCATTACGTATACATAGTGTATATAGGCTTCTCCTTCATGCTTTATGGCCTTTCGATATTCGATAGAAGAATTCCTTTCTTTCCCCAAAAAAGGCAGTCAACTCCATTTGTTAGAACAGCTTCCATTGAGTCTCTGCACCTATCCTCTTTCTCCCGTTCTGACCCCTTGTTTGTTTTTGTTCTCATAAAATAGGATTTGGCTCAGGATTGCCCATTTTTGATTCCAGGGTTTCTCTGAATTTGAAAGTTATCACTTAGTAGGTTTCCATACCAAGGCTCAATCCAATTAAGTCCGTAGCGTCTACCAATTTCGCCATATCCCCCCTGTGTGTTTTGAGATTCGGATCTCAATGCCGTTCCCTTTTTTCTTTCATTTATGCCGAAACCGTTGAATTCATTAAATACGGATTCCTATATAGAAATATAGAAAAGCCTTTCGATTTCTTGTCAGAAATGATTCTATTCTATCCTTTCTGTATCCGCAATTCAATATAGATGGATATATATTATCTAAGATAGATATATGTCTCTCTTCCTCTCAATTTTCTCATGCAATCCGGTGGAATAGTGGAACGGTCGATTCTTTTTTTTTTCGTTTTTTCTTCCGCTTTTCCGAATGAAAACAAAAACGGAGAAATGTCTCATTCTAATCTAGATTGCATTTATATGGATTGCATCTTTCTCCTTAATTTCATTTTTCTTCTTATCTTTTCCTTAAGGCGGATGCTATATAACATAAAAAAAAATAACTAAAATTTCAATTTCTTAAATATTAATTAATCGTTTCGAATATAATAGCTATAACGAATCATTCCATTAAATTCGAATTCGAAGATAATTCTAAGTATTTAGTCTAAAGTCTAATTATTTCGAATTCGAATAGAAGAATGTAGAATTTCGATAAGGTAGAAGAATAATCTAATATTCGATTCGATTTAGAATTCGAAATATATAGAATATTCTTATTCTATTCTGTATACTATAGA